TTTTACCCATTAACATCTTAGAAGATTTCACTAAGCCCTTATCACTTAGTTTTCGACTTTTCGGAAATATCTTAGCGGATGAATTAGTAGTTGTTGTTCTTGTTTCTTTAGTCCCTTCAGTAGTTCCTATCCCTGTCATGTTCCTTGGATTATTTACAAGTGGTATTCAAGCTCTTATTTTTGCAACTTTAGCTGCGGCTTATATAGGTGAATCTATGGAGGGCCATCATTGAAATAGTCTTTTTTTTAGCTTAGTACAAAGAAATGTATGTGCAGCTAAAGGTTATTTACTTAAGGAATAGAAATATACAAGACTCTATATACGATAGAAAGCAATAGGAACAAAAAATCTAAAATTACGATATTTAGGGAGTTGTAAAAAAAGGAAAGAGATCTTTGAGATCTTTTTCCTAAAATTATCCTTTCATCCACTTAACATGCTACCTTTTCGACGAATATTGGCCTTCTATATTTATTATATTGGTCGGTCAGCCAGTCTTCTTATTCAAATTCTGATTTGAATTAAGATATATGTTTACAACGTGTGGTTAAATAAAAAACAGTAGAAAGGATTCGACTTTACAGTTGGTTTTATTTAACAATTGACCAAAAAAATTTTAAAAATTGCACGAACTTAGATCAATCAAATAATTTCTGTGCAATAATTCGCGCTAATCAATTTCATTAGTCCATTTAGAATGTATTCGGGTGGACTAATGATAAATAAATGATAAATAAATACGAATACAGCAGAAAAGGGGGGATTCCTAAAAAACGAATGGGTTCGAGAACCCAATTGAATCTAATGGTTTACGTTATGGAAGAAAGACATGTATATGTGATATTAGATATTGACTAGTTATATATGAACTAAAGATATATTTCATTTTACCCACTATCGTGTGTGGGTTCAAATAGAAGTTCTCTCATATCGTTGTGGCTGTGAATTCGCTGAATAAAGAGATGAAATCAAAAAAAGATGAAAGAATTGAAATAAGAGTTCGTAATCACGAAATGGAAGAACAAAAGTGCTATGAATTCACAAAAACTCTGCGGGATAGAAACGAAAAACTAGATATCGAAGCAGGTCGGATTATTCAATAATATTCTTACTTAAATTCGAAGTTCTTAGTTACTTCGACTGGATGTATCGATGGAATAATTAAGTCATAATTCATTGGCTGATTGTATCATTAACCATTTCTTTTTGTTGGTACGAGGGACTTATCATGAATCCACTGATTTCTGCTGCTTCCGTTATTGCTGCTGGATTGGCTGTAGGGCTTGCTTCTATTGGACCTGGAATTGGTCAAGGGACTGCTGCGGGTCAAGCCGTAGAGGGTATCGCGAGACAGCCCGAGGCAGAGGGAAAAATACGAGGTACTCTATTGCTTAGTCTAGCTTTTATGGAAGCTTTAACGATTTATGGATTGGTTGTAGCATTAGCACTTTTATTTGCAAATCCTTTTGTTTAATCTTAGAAAAATACATATTTTTCCTATTTTATTGCCTTGGACTTGTTGTTTGCTTTTTCAAATTAGATCAAGACTTCCCTCCTACAATTCCTTATTCGTTGAGAAAATAACCTATGGGAAGGGCTGATTTGCAGATGAGGCATTAGCATACCGACTCTCTTTCATCCTTCCCGTCCGTAGTCAAGAGAAACTCTTTTTTGAGGTGTTGCAACAACTAAGGAGTAGTTTATACTTTATAACATAACTCGAGTATTTTTTGACTCGATTTCAAAAATAAATAAATAATAAAGGGCAAAGTGATAGAAAAAGAACTCTGGTCGATTTTTTAGTCAAGGGGAGATTATATGAAAAATGTAACCGATTCTTTCGTTTCTTTGGGCCACTGGTCATCTGCCGGGAGTTTCGGATTTAATACCGATATTTTAGCAACAAATCCAATAAATCTAAGTGTAGTTATTGGTGTATTGATCTTTTTTGGAAAGGGAGTGTGTGTGGGTTGTTTATTTCAAGAATAGGCTGGATCCAACCAGCTGTACCCCTTTTTCCGTTATAACTGGGAAAGGGAGGTGCATGATCTCGCGAATTACTTCTTAATAAATTTAATAAATTCTATGTAAGAACCATAACATTTCGTGATTCATTGGCAAATATGCTTTGATTCTCTAGCAACCAAAAACGAGGGTCTGTTAAGATGGTTAAAGCAAACCGTTTGAAGTCTAGGCGGAGCATAGTACTCTTTCTACCACTATGTTAATATAGAGGTGGTTTAAAAATGAATCTTTTATCAATATAGAACACTCATCTCGATAAAATGATTTGAACCACTTATTCTAAAAAGGGCATTTTCCCCCTTTTATCCAATGCGGAATCGACGACCTATGCCTTAATGTATAAGTAAGAAGCATTTTTTTGGATTTGAACTGAAGAAAAAAAAGAAACAACTTTGCTGACAACTACATGTTTTTATTTTGTCAGAAGAATCCTCCAAGTATTTTGGTTTTGCATTAGATTCGTTTTTTTCATTT